GCTAGCGTAGCTTAATATAAAGCATAGCACTGAAGATGCTAAGATGAGTCCTAAGAAACTCCGCATGCACAAAGGCATGGTCCCGACCTTATTATCAGCTCTAACCCAACTTACACATGCAAGTCTCCGCAGCCCAGTGAATATGCCCTCAATCCCCCTCCCCGGGGACGAGGAGCGGGCATCAGGCACAAACATTAGCCCAAGACGCCTAGCCAAGCCACACCCCCAAGGGAATTCAGCAGTGATAAACATTAAGCCATGAGTGAAAACTTGACTCAGTTAGTGTTAAGAGGGCCGGTAAAACTCGTGCCAGCCACCGCGGTTAGACGAGAGGCCCTAGTTGATATTATAACGGCGTAAAGGGTGGTTAAGGATAAATAAGATTTAAAGCCAAATGGCCCCTTGGCCGTCATACGCTTCTAGGTGTCCGAGGCCCTATATACGAAAGTAGCTTTAATAAACACACCTGACCCCACGAAAGCTGAGAAACAAACTGGGATTAGATACCCCACTATGCTCAGCCGTAAACTCAGACATCCAACTACAATCAGATGTCCGCCAGGGTACTACGAGCATCAGCTTAAAACCCAAAGGACCTGACGGTGTCTCAGACCCCCTTAGAGGAGCCTGTTCTAGAACCGATAACCCCCGTTCAACCTCACCACTTCTAGTCACCCCAGCCTATATACCGCCGTCGTCAGCTTACCCTGTGAAGGGTATAAAAGTAAGCAAGATGGGCACAGCCCAGAACGTCAGGTCGAGGTGTAGCGTATGAAGTGGGAAGAAATGGGCTACATTTTCTATTTATAGAATATTACGAACATGCACCATGAAACAGTGCTTGAAGGAGGATTTAATAGTAAAAGGGAAATAGAGTGTCCCTTTGAACCCGGCTCTGAGACGCGTACACACCGCCCGTCACTCTCCCCTGTCTAAACGCATCGAAAATACCTAATATGTTAGCACTGACAAGGGGAGGCAAGTCGTAACACGGTAAGTGTACCGGAAGGTGCACTTGGATCAAACCCAGGGCGTGGCTGAGTCAGTCAAGCATCTCACTTACACCGAGAAGACATCCATGCAAACTGGATCACCCTGAGCCAAACAGCTAGCTTGACCACCCAATAACTAGACAATGTAAATAAAATAAAATAAGCCCAACACCAAAAACTAAACCATTCTTTTACCTGAGTACGGGAGACGGAAAAGGTCCAACCAAAGCAATAGAAATAATACCGCAAGGGAAAGCTGAAAGAGAAATGAAACAACCCATATAAGCATAAAAAAGCAAAGATTAAATCTTGTACCTTTTGCATCATGATTTAGCCAGTACACCCAAGCAAAGAGACCTTTAGTTTGAAACCCCGAAACCAAGTGAGCTACCCCGAGACAGCCTATTAAGGGCCAACCCGTCTCTGTGGCAAAAGAGTGGGAAGAACTCCGGGTAGAAGTGACAGACCTACCGAACCTGGTGATAGCTGGTTGCCTAAGAAATGAATAGAAGTTCAGCCTCGCACTCCTCCGATCAAAATATAAATAAGACTAAGAGAAATATACGAGAGTTAGTTGAAGGGGGTACAGCCCCTTTAACAAAGGACACAACCTTTACAGGAGGATAAAGATCATAATACATAAAACATACTGTTCTAGTGGGCCTAAAAGCAGCCACCTAAACAGAAAGCGTTAAAGCTCAGACAGAGAGAAGTTTATTATCCTGATAAAAAATCTTATTCCCCTAAGTACTATTAGGCCAATCCATGCCAACATGGAAGAGACTATGCTAAAATGAGTAACAAGAAGGCCTGCCCTTCTCCAAGCACAAGTGTAAGCCAAATCGGACCCACCATTGGCAATTAACGAACTCAACCCAAGAGAGCAATGTGAACTACAAAGAAGCCAAGAAAACCACACAACTAAACAATCGTTACCCCCACACTGGAGTGCCATTAAAGGAAAGACTAAAAGAAAAGGAAGGAACTCGGCAAACGCAAGCCTCGCCTGTTTACCAAAAACATCGCCTCCTGCAACATAACCAAGTATAGGAGGTCCAGCCTGCCCAGTGACCACAAGTTCAACGGCCGCGGTATTTTGACCGTGCAAAGGTAGCGCAATCACTTGTCTTTTAAATAGAGACCTGTATGAATGGCTAAACGAGGGCTTAACTGTCTCCCCTTTCAAGTCAGTGAAATTGATCTACCCGTGCAGAAGCGGGTATAATAATACAAGACGAGAAGACCCTTTGGAGCTTAAGGTACAAAACTCAACCACGTCAAGCAACTTAATAAAAAGCAAAAACCTTGTGGAATATGATATTTTACCTTCGGTTGGGGCGACCACGGAGGAAAGAAAAGCCTCCAAGTGGACTGGGAAAACTTCCTAAAGCCAAGAGAAACATCTCTAAGCCGCAGAACATCTGACCAAATATGATCCGGCAACAAAGCCGATCAACGAACCAAGTTACCCTAGGGATAACAGCGCAATCCTCTCCCAGAGTCCATATCGACGAGGGGGTTTACGACCTCGATGTTGGATCAGGACATCCTAATGGTGCAGCCGCTATTAAGGGTTCGTTTGTTCAACGATTAAAGTCCTACGTGATCTGAGTTCAGACCGGAGCAATCCAGGTCAGTTTCTATCTGTAACGCTACTTTTCCTAGTACGAAAGGATCGGAAAAGAGGGGCCCATGCTTAAAGTACGCCCCACCCCTAATTTATGAAAACAAATAAATAAGGTAAAGGGAGAGCCAAAATCCCAGCCGGCCAAAATAAGGACATACTGGGGTGGCAGAGCATGGTAAATTGCGAAAGGCCTAAGCCCTTTTAACCAGAGGTTCAAATCCTCTTCCCAGTTATGCTAAACATCCTAATTACACATCTAATCAACCCCCTGGCCTACATTATTCCAGTACTCCTAGCGGTGGCCTTTCTAACACTAATTGAACGAAAAGTGTTAGGATATATACAACTACGAAAAGGACCAAATGTAGTAGGACCCTATGGACTGCTACAACCCATCGCCGACGGTGTAAAACTGTTTATTAAAGAGCCCGTTCGCCCATCCACATCGTCCCCATTTTTATTTCTAGCCGCCCCAATACTTGCACTAACCCTAGCCATGACCCTGTGGGCACCAATTCCCATGCCCCACCCAGTGACTGATCTTAACTTAGGAGTCTTGTTCATCCTGGCCCTGTCAAGCCTTGCGGTATACTCGATCCTTGGATCGGGCTGAGCATCTAATTCAAAATATGCATTAATTGGGGCCCTTCGGGCCGTGGCCCAAACAATCTCCTATGAAGTCAGCCTAGGACTAATTCTCCTCTCCGTAATTATTTTTTCAGGGGGATATACCCTACAGACATTTAATATTACCCAAGAAAGCATTTGATTACTTGTACCCGCCTGGCCCTTAGCTGCAATGTGATATATCTCAACACTAGCCGAAACAAACCGAGCGCCATTTGATCTCACAGAAGGAGAGTCAGAACTAGTATCTGGTTTTAATGTAGAATATGCAGGGGGGCCCTTCGCGCTATTTTTCCTGGCCGAATACGCTAATATCCTTCTAATAAATACCCTCTCAGCCGTACTATTCCTGGGAGCCTCACATATCCCTAGTATCCCTGAACTTGCAACAATTAACCTCATGACCAAAGCCGCACTCCTATCCGTCGTGTTCCTATGAGTACGGGCCTCGTACCCACGGTTCCGATATGACCAACTAATACACCTAGTCTGAAAAAACTTCCTCCCCCTTACACTCGCCTTCGTGCTATGACACACCGCCCTGCCAATCGCACTGGCGGGGCTTCCCCCACAACTGTAACCGAGGAACTGTGCCTGAGCACCCAAGGACCACTTTGATAGAGTGATTTACAGGGGTTAAAATCCCCTCAGTTCCTAGAAAGAAGGGAATTGAACCCATACTCAAGAGATCAAAACTCTTGGTGCTTCCTTTACACCACTTTCTACGGGCGGGGTCAGCTAATGAAGCTTTCGGGCCCATACCCCGAACATGACGGTTAAAATCCCTCCTCCGCCAATGAATCCATACGTACTTGCAATCCTATTATCCAGCCTAGGACTAGGAACCACCCTAACCTTTGCTAGCTCCCATTGACTTCTGGCTTGAATAGGCTTGGAAATTAATACACTAGCAATCACCCCCCTAATAGCGCAACATCATCACCCCCGTGCAGTAGAAGCAACTACAAAATACTTCTTAACCCAAGCCACTGCGGCAGCAATAATCCTATTTGCGAGCACAACAAATGCCTGAACAACAGGAGAATGAAGCATCAACGACCTATCGAACCCTATTGCCAGTACAATATTCGTGACCGCCCTAGCACTTAAAATCGGACTTGCACCAGTACATTTCTGAATACCAGAAGTTCTACAAGGATTAGATCTGCTTACGGGCCTGATCCTATCCACCTGGCAAAAACTTGCCCCATTCGCACTGATTGTCCAAACAGCGCAAACCATTGACCCATTACTACTGACACTATTAGGAGCCGCATCCACATTAGTGGGCGGATGAGGGGGGTTGAACCAAACCCAGCTGCGAAAAGTCCTAGCCTATTCTTCAATCGCCCACATAGGATGAATAATTATTGTAACCCAATACGCCCCCCAACTCACCCTAATTGCACTAGGAACATATATTATTATGACCTCCGCAGCATTCCTGACCCTGAAGATATCGCTAACGACCAAAATTAGCACGCTCGCAACAACCTGGTCAAAAAGCCCTGTACTGGCATCGACAACTGCCTTAGTTCTACTCTCGCTGGGAGGCCTTCCACCACTTACAGGATTTATGCCAAAATGAATAATTCTACAAGAGTTAGCAAAACAGGACCTCCCCATCATCGCCACAACTATAGCCCTGACCGCACTAATTAGCTTGTACTTCTACCTACGACTATGTTACGCAATAACACTAACCGTCTCCCCCAACACAATCAGCTCAATTACCCCTTGACGGACCCAGACAACCCAAGTCTCCCTGCCCCTGGCTTTATTTATCGTGTCTGCCCTGGGATTACTACCGATTACCCCAGTCATCCTGATAATAACCGCCTAGGGACTTAGGATAATATTAGACCAAAAGCCTTCAAAGCTCTAAGTAGAAGTGAAAATCTTCTAGTCCCTGGTTAAGGCCTACAAGGGATTAACTTACATCTCCTGATTGCAAATCAGACGCTTTAATTAAGCTAAGGCCTTACTAGATGGGAAGGCCTCGATCCTACAAATTCTTAGTTAACAGCTAAGCGCTCAAGCCAGCGAGCATCCATCTACTTTTCCCGCCGCCTGCCTCAGTGAGGCGGGAAAAGCCCCGGCAGAGTATTAGTCTGCGTCTTCGGATTTGCAATCCAATGTGTTCTTCACCACGGGGCTGATAGGAAGAGGACTTAAACCTCCGTCTTCGGGGCTACAACCCGCCGCCTAAGCACTCGGCCACCCTACCTGTGGCAATCACGCGCTGATTCTTCTCTACTAACCACAAAGACATTGGTACCCTTTATCTTGTATTTGGTGCCTGGGCCGGAATAGTAGGAACCGCCTTAAGCCTCCTCATTCGGGCTGAACTAAGCCAACCCGGGTCGCTTCTAGGTGATGACCAAATTTACAATGTAATCGTTACTGCTCACGCCTTCGTAATAATTTTCTTTATAGTAATGCCCATTCTTATTGGGGGGTTTGGAAACTGACTTGTACCACTAATAATTGGAGCCCCTGACATAGCATTCCCACGAATAAATAACATAAGCTTTTGACTACTGCCCCCATCATTCCTACTGCTACTGGCTTCTTCTGGTGTTGAAGCCGGGGCCGGAACAGGATGAACAGTATACCCACCCCTTGCAGGAAATCTAGCTCACGCAGGAGCATCAGTAGACCTAACAATTTTCTCCCTCCATTTAGCAGGAATTTCATCAATTCTGGGGGCAATCAATTTCATCACCACAACTATTAATATGAAACCTCCAGCCATTTCCCAATACCAAACACCCCTATTCGTATGATCCGTCCTTGTAACCGCCGTACTACTTCTCCTCTCATTACCTGTCTTAGCTGCTGGGATTACAATACTCTTAACAGATCGAAACCTCAACACCACATTCTTTGACCCGGCAGGAGGAGGAGACCCAATCCTTTACCAACACTTATTCTGATTCTTTGGGCACCCCGAAGTTTATATTCTTATCCTTCCAGGGTTTGGAATTATTTCTCATGTTGTGGCCTACTACTCAGGTAAAAAAGAACCATTCGGGTATATAGGAATAGTCTGAGCTATAATGGCCATTGGCCTTCTAGGATTTATTGTATGAGCTCATCACATGTTTACTGTCGGGATGGACGTAGACACTCGTGCATACTTTACATCTGCAACAATAATTATCGCAATCCCAACAGGTGTAAAAGTATTTAGCTGACTAGCCACACTCCACGGGGGATCAATCAAATGAGAAACACCCATACTATGGGCCCTCGGGTTTATTTTCCTATTTACAGTAGGGGGGCTCACAGGAATCGTCCTATCTAATTCATCACTTGACATTGTCCTTCATGACACTTACTACGTAGTTGCACACTTCCACTACGTGCTGTCAATGGGTGCTGTATTTGCCATTATAGCAGCCTTTGTGCACTGATTCCCCCTACTAACCGGGTACACCCTTCACAGCACCTGAACAAAAATTCACTTCGGAGTTATGTTTATTGGAGTTAATCTTACGTTCTTCCCACAACATTTCCTAGGATTAGCGGGCATGCCACGACGGTACTCTGATTACCCAGATGCCTATGCCCTATGAAATACAGTGTCATCCATCGGATCACTAATTTCTTTAGTGGCGGTTATTATGTTCCTATTTATCTTATGAGAAGCCTTCGCCGCTAAACGAGAAGTATTATCTGTAGAACTAACAATAACAAATGTAGAATGACTTCACGGCTGCCCTCCTCCCTATCACACATACGAGGAACCAGCATTTGTCCAAATTCAATCAAATTAACGAGAAAGGGAGGAATTGAACCCCCATATGCTGGTTTCAAGCCAGCCACATAACCACTCTGTCACTTTCTTCTAAAGACATTAGTAAAATGTAAATTACATCACCTTGTCAAGGTGAAATTGTAGGTTAAATCCCTGCATGTCTTAGGCCCAAAACTTAATGGCACATCCAACACAACTAGGATTCCAAGACGCGGCATCACCCGTTATAGAAGAACTTCTTCACTTCCACGACCATGCATTAATAATTGTATTCCTAATTAGCACCTTAGTATTATATATTATTATTGCAATGGTATCTACCAAGCTTACTAATAAATATATTTTAGACTCTCAAGAAATCGAAATTGTATGAACTATTCTACCAGCTGTTATTTTAGTACTAATTGCCTTACCCTCCCTGCGCATTCTCTATCTTATAGACGAAATTAATGACCCCCACCTGACAATTAAAGCGATAGGACATCAATGATACTGAAGCTACGAATACACAGATTATGAAAACCTGGGCTTTGACTCTTATATAGTACCAACCCAAGACCTTACCCCAGGACAATTCCGACTTCTAGAAACAGATCACCGAATAGTTGTCCCAATAGAATCCCCAATTCGTGTTTTAGTATCCGCTGAAGACGTACTACACTCCTGAACTGTTCCATCCCTGGGTGTAAAAATGGACGCAGTCCCAGGACGACTTAATCAAACTGCTTTTATCGCCTCCCGCCCAGGAGTATTTTATGGACAGTGCTCTGAAATCTGCGGGGCCAACCACAGCTTTATACCTATCGTAGTTGAAGCAGTCCCACTAGAACACTTTGAAAACTGATCTTCATTAATACTAGAAGACGCCTCGCTAGGAAGCTAAATATTGGACAAAGCATTGGCCTTTTAAGCCAAAGATTGGTGATTCCTAACCACCTCTAGTGAAATGCCACAATTAACCCCCGGCCCCTGATTTGCAATTTTAGTGTTTTCCTGATTAATTTTCTTAACTATTATTCCAACTAAAATCTTGAACCATATTTCACCAAATGAACTAACTCCAGTAAGTGCTGAAAAACACAAAACTGAGTCCTGAGACTGACCATGATAGTAAGCTTTTTCGACCAATTTGCAAGCCCGTCATATCTAGGAGTCCCACTAATTGCGATCGCAATTGCACTCCCCTGAGTACTCTACCCAACCCCCTCATCTCGATGAATTAATAACCGACTTATTACAATTCAAGGATGATTTATTAATCGATTCACAAACCAATTAATGCTGCCACTGAATGTAGAAGGACATAAATGAGCACTATTGCTAGCCTCATTAATAATCTTCTTAATTACAACTAACATGTTAGGCCTACTCCCATATACCTTTACACCTACAACGCAATTATCGCTCAACATGGGATTTGCCGTACCACTATGACTCGCTACAGTAATTATCGGGATACGAAATCAACCGACAGTCGCCTTAGGACACCTCCTACCAGAGGGAACGCCCATTCCACTGATCCCTGTACTAATTATTATCGAAACAATTAGCCTGTTTATCCGACCGCTGGCCCTGGGGGTTCGACTCACAGCCAATCTAACCGCAGGTCATCTGTTAATTCAACTCATCGCCACAGCCGTATTTGTTCTTCTACCAATAATACCAACAGTAGCAATTTTAACTGCTGCCGTACTCTTTCTACTTACATTATTAGAGGTTGCAGTGGCAATAATCCAAGCCTATGTATTTGTGCTTCTTCTAAGCCTTTATTTACAAGAAAACGTTTAATGGCCCACCAAGCACATGCCTATCATATAGTTGACCCAAGCCCATGACCACTGACCGGAGCTATCGCCGCCCTACTAATAACATCCGGTTTAGCAATCTGATTCCATTTCCACTCAACAACACTTATAACTTTAGGAATAATCCTTTTACTTCTCACCATATACCAGTGATGACGTGATATTATCCGAGAGGGGACCTTCCAAGGCCACCACACACCCCCAGTACAAAAGGGATTACGATACGGAATAATTCTATTTATCACCTCCGAAGTATTCTTTTTCCTCGGGTTCTTTTGAGCCTTTTACCACTCAAGCTTAGCACCAACACCAGAACTGGGAGGATGCTGACCCCCCACAGGAATTATCCCACTAGACCCCTTTGAAGTACCACTCCTCAACACGGCCGTACTACTAGCATCAGGAGTTACAGTAACGTGAGCTCACCACAGCATTATGGAGGGGGAACGAAAGCAAGCCATTCAGTCTTTAACATTAACTATTCTACTAGGGTTCTATTTTACTGCACTCCAAGCCATAGAATACTATGAAGCACCCTTCACAATCGCAGACGGAGTCTACGGCTCAACATTCTTCGTAGCCACAGGATTCCATGGACTACATGTCATTATTGGATCAACCTTCTTAGCAGTGTGTCTTCTGCGTCAAATCCAATACCACTTTACATCTGAACACCATTTTGGCTTTGAAGCCGCCGCCTGATACTGACACTTCGTCGACGTAGTATGACTATTCCTCTACGTATCTATCTATTGATGAGGCTCATAATCTCTCTAGTATTAAAGTTAGTACAAGTGACTTCCAATCACACAGTCTTGGTTAAACCCCAAGGAAAGATAATGAATCTAATTATAACCATCTTAATTATTACAATAACCCTATCCTTAATTTTAGCAATCGTGTCTTTTTGATTACCACAAATAAACCCCGATGCAGAAAAATTATCACCATACGAATGCGGGTTTGATCCACTAGGATCCGCCCGCCTACCATTCTCCCTACGCTTCTTCCTGGTAGCAATTCTATTTCTCCTCTTTGACCTAGAAATTGCCCTCCTCCTCCCGCTACCATGAGGAGACCAACTCCACAACCCTACCGGAACATTCTTCTGAGCCACAACAGTCCTAATTTTACTAACCCTGGGATTAATTTACGAATGAACTCAAGGTGGCTTAGAATGAGCAGAATAGGGGGTTAGTCCAAAATAAGACCTCTGATTTCGGCTCAGAAAATCGTGGTTTAATTCCACGACCCCCTCATGACACCCGTACATTTCAGCTTTAGCTCAGCATTTATTTTAGGTATAATAGGACTAGCATTTCACCGAACCCACCTACTCTCCGCACTCCTATGCTTAGAAGGAATAATATTATCCCTATTTATTGCACTAGCCTTATGAGCACTACAGTTCGAGTCCACGGGGTTCTCAACAGCCCCTATACTGCTCCTAGCCTTTTCTGCTTGTGAAGCAAGCACCGGCCTGGCACTACTGGTTGCCACCGCCCGCACCCACGGCACCGACCGTCTACAAAACCTTAATCTTCTACAATGCTAAAAGTATTAATCCCCACAATTATGTTATTCCCAACAATTTGGCTTACCTCCCCTAAATGGCTATGAACGACCACAACCGCACACAGCCTCTTGATCGCCCTCATCAGTTTAACATGACTAAAATGAACATCCGAGACCGGGTGAGCCTCTTCCAACATATTTCTGGCCACGGACCCGCTGTCAACCCCCCTTCTGGTATTAACGTGCTGGTTACTCCCGCTCATAATCCTGGCCAGCCAAAATCACATCAACCCTGAACCTATTAGCCGACAGCGCTCATATATTATACTCCTTGCCTCACTACAAACTTTCTTAATCATAGCATTCGGCGCCACAGAGATCATTATATTCTATATTATGTTCGAAGCCACCCTTATTCCAACCCTCATCATTATTACCCGGTGAGGAAACCAAACTGAGCGGCTTAATGCAGGAACATACTTCCTATTTTATACGCTGGCGGGATCCCTCCCACTTCTAGTTGCCCTACTTCTCCTTCAACAGTCTACTGGGACATTGTCAATATTAGTGCTCCAATACTCACAGCCCCTTCAACTCAGCTCCTGAGGCCATATAATTTGATGGGCCGGCTGCCTGATCGCATTTTTAGTTAAAATACCATTATATGGCGTTCATCTGTGACTACCAAAAGCGCACGTAGAGGCCCCCGTAGCAGGATCTATAGTACTAGCAGCGGTTCTACTAAAACTTGGTGGGTATGGGATAATACGTATAATAGTAATGCTGGACCCCTTATCAAAAGAACTAGCCTATCCATTCATCATCTTAGCCCTCTGAGGCATTATTATAACCGGATCAATCTGCCTCCGACAAACAGACCTAAAATCACTAATTGCCTACTCATCTGTGAGTCATATGGGACTAGTAGCAGGGGGAATCCTAATCCAAACCCCATGAGGATTCTCAGGAGCAATCATTTTAATAATTGCCCACGGACTGGTATCCTCAGCATTATTCTGCCTAGCCAATACAGCATACGAACGAACCCATAGCCGAACAATAGTCCTTGCCCGAGGACTACAAATGATCTTTCCACTAGCCGCAGTATGATGATTCATCGCCAACCTAGCCAACCTCGCACTCCCACCTCTACCTAACTTAATAGGGGAACTCATAATCATCACAACATTATTTAACTGATCCCCATGAACAATCCTGCTTACCGGATCAGGGACACTAATCACAGCTAGCTACTCCTTATACATGTTCCTTATATCACAACGAGGCCCAACACCAAATCACATCACAGGACTTCAACCATATCACACCCGAGAACACCTGCTAATGACCTTGCACCTAATTCCCGTCCTCCTACTAATAACAAAGCCAGAACTCATATGAGGATGGTGCTATTGTAAGTATAGTTTAATCAAGATATTAGATTGTGATTCTAAAGATAGGGGCTAGAACCCCCTTACTCACCAAGGAGGAACTGAAATAGTAAGTACTGCTAATCCTTACGCCCCGAGGTTAAAATCCACGGCTTCCTTGTGCTTTCAAAGGATAACAGTTCATCCGTTGGTCTTAGGAACCAAAAACTCTTGGTGCAAATCCAAGTGGAAGCTAAAATGACACTAATTATACACTCATCACTCCTCCTGATCTTTCTCATCTTAGCTTATCCACTACTCACCACACTAAACCCTAATCAACAAGGGTCCAACATGGCAGAAACAACCAAAACTGCCGTTAGCTCCGCATTCTTTGTCAGTCTTTTGCCACTTATGATCTTCCTTAACCTAAAAACGGAAGGCATCATTACAAATTGACAATGAATAAACACCCAAACATTTGACGTAAATATCAGCTTCAAATTCGACCATTACTCCCTAATCTTCGTCCCTATTGCTCTATACGTTACCTGATCAATTCTAGAATTTGCACTATGGTATATGCACTCCGACCCCAACATTGACCGGTTCTTTAAATACCTACTTACGTTCCTAGTAGCTATAATTATTTTAGTTACAGCTAATAATATATTTCAATTATTTATCGGCTGAGAAGGGGTGGGAATCATGTCCTTTTTACTCATTGGGTGATGACACGGGCGGGCAGACGCCAACACGGCGGCCCTCCAGGCCGTCATTTATAACCGGGTGGGGGATATTGGACTAATTATAACCATGGCCTGGCTCGCAATAAACCTCAACTCCTGGGAAATTCAACAAATTTTTATTCTATCAAAAAACTTCGACATAACAATCCCTCTAATGGGACTTGCCTTGGCGGCAACAGGAAAATCGGCCCAATTTGGCCTACACCCCTGACTCCCGTCCGCCATAGAGGGCCCTACGCCAGTATCCGCCCTACTCCACTCAAGCACTATGGTTGTAGCAGGAATCTTCCTACTAATTCGCCTTCACCCCCTCATAGAAGACAACCAACTAGTCCTAACAACCTGTCTTTGCCTTGGAGCACTAACCTCTCTATTTACAGCCACTTGCGCCCTAACCCAAAATGATATCAAAAAAATTGTAGCTTTCTCAACATCAAGCCAATTAGGCCTAATGATGGTTACAATTGGGCTAAACCAACCACAACTAGCATTCCTCCACATCTGCACCCACGCCTTTTTCAAGGCCATACTATTCCTGTGCTCGGGGTCAATTATCCACAGCCTAAACGACGAGCAGGACATCCGAAAAATGGGGGGCCTATTTAATATCATACCCGCCACCTCAACCTACTTCACAATCGGCAGCCTAGCCCTGACGGGAACCCCATTCCTGGCGGGATTTTTCTCAAAAGACGCAATTATTGAAGCCCTAAACACCTCTTACCTAAACGCCTGAGCCCTGACCCTAACGCTAGTCGCTACGTCATTCACCGCGGTATATAGTTTCCGACTGGTGTATTTTGTGGTTATGGGAACCCCACGATTCCTATCCCTACCCCCAATTAATGAAAATAACCCACTAGTAATTAACTCCATCAAACGGCTTGCCTGGGGAAGCATCGTCGCGGGACTTATCATCACACAAAACTTTCCACCAATAAAAACACCAATTATGACAATACCAACTACCCTAAAAATGGCAGCCCTCCTGGTAACAATTGTGGGCCTACTAGTAGCCATAGAACTAGCCAACATAACAAGCAAGCAAGTGAAAATTACCCCTATAATTCCTACACACCACTTCTCAAATATGCTGGGGTTCTTCCCTGCTATTACCCACCGACTCCTTCCGAAACTCAAACTTACCCTAGGGCAGTCGGCCGCCACCCAGCTTGACAAAACATGGCTCGAAGCCCTTGGGCCAAAAGGCCTAGCACTAACACAAACGACCATGGCAAAAGTCACAAATGATATCTCACGAGGAATAATCAAAACATACTTAACCATCTTCCTCCTCACTCTAGTATTAGCCATTATCCCCGCCCTCCTTTAAACTGCACGAAGAGTCCCACGACTTAAACCACGGGTAAGCTCTAGCACGACTAGTAAAGTTAAAAGCAGCACCCAAGCACAAATAACCAACATAGCCCCACCGGATGAGTACATTACAGCTACACCGCTAATATCACCACGCAAGACCGAAAATTCTTTTAACCCATCTACGACCACCCATGAACCTTCATATCAGCCCCCTCAAAACACCCCCGCCGCTAGACCAACCCCTAATAGATAAACTAAAACATAGCCCAGCACAGACCGGCTGCCCCAAGCTTCCGGAAAGGGCTCAGCAGCTAAAGCTGCCGAGTAAGCAAAAACTACAAGCATTCCCCCCAGATAGATTAAGAAAAGAACCAATGATAGAAAAGAGCCCCCATGACCAACCAAAACTCCACACCCAACCCCAGCCGCGACCACTAAACCAAGTGCAGCAAAATAAGGCGTGGGATTAGAAGCAACAGCAACTAAACCCACAACCAAAGCTATTAATAACAGAAACATGAAATAGGTCATAATTCTTGCTCAGACTTTAACCGAGACCAATGACTTGAAGAACCACCGTTGTTATTCAACTACAAGAACCATTATGGCAAGCCTACGAAAAACACATCCCCTTATCAAAATTGCTAACGACGCACTGGTCGACCTACCAGCACCATCCAACATTTCAGTGTGATGAAACTTTGGGTCCCTTCTGGGATTATGCTTAGCTACTCAAATCCTAACCGGCCTATTCCTGGCCATGCATTACACCTCGGATATCTCCACCGCATTCTCATCAGTCACCCACATCTGCCGGGACGTGAATTACGGCTGACTAATCCGCAATACCACCGCTAACGGAGCATCATTCTTCTTTATCTGTATCTACATACACATTGCCCGAGGCCTATACTATGGGTCTTATCTCTATAAAGAAACCTGAAACATTGGCGTAGTTCTCCTATTGCTAGTTATAATAACGGCCTTTGTTGGCTACGTTCTCCCATGAGGCCAAATATCTTTCTGGGGGGCCACAGTAATTACAAATCTTCTATCCGCCGTACCATACATAGGTGACATACTAGTTCAATGAATTTGAGGCGGATTCTCAGTAGATAATGCTACATTAACACGATTCTTTGCATTTCACTTCCTGCTACCATTTGTCATTGCCGCCGCAACCGTCTTACATCTCCTATTTCTTCACGAAACAGGATCAAACAATCCAATTGGATTAAACTCAGACGCAGATAAAATCTCTTTTCACCCATACTTCACGTACAAAGACTTACTTGGATTTGTGGTCATACTCCTAGCTCTTACATTACTGGCGTTATTCTCCCCCAACCTGCTAGGAGACCCAGAGAACTTCACCCCCGCTAACCCCCTAGTCACCCCTCCACATATTAAACCGGAATGGTACTTTCTGTTCGCCTACGCCATCCTGCGATCGATCCCTAATAAACTCGGAGGTGTCCTTGCACTACTCTTTTCTATTCTGGTATTAATAGTAGTACCGCTGCTACACACCTCAAAGCAACGGGGACTAACATTCCGTCCAATTACCCAATTCCTATTCTGAACTCTGGTTGCAGACATAATTATCCTAACGTGAATCGGAGGAATGCCAGTAGAACACCCCTTTATCATCATCGGACAAATCGCATCTGTATTATACTTTGCACTATTCCTCGTCTTTATTCCACTAGCAGGATGATTAGAAAATAAAGCACTAGAATGAGCTTGCCCTAGTAGCTTAGCCTAAAAGCATCGGTCTTGTAATCCGAAGATCGGAGGTTAAATTCCTCCCTAGCGCCCAGAAAAGAGAGATTTTAACTCTCACCACTGGCTCCCAAAGCCAGAATTCTAAACTAAACTATTTTCTGGGGTTAAACCACCCTTTATGGTCTAGTACATAATATGCATAATATTACATTAATGTATTAGTGCATATATGTATAATCACCATCCTATTATTTTAACCACAAAGCAGGTACTAAATATTAAGGTGTACATAAGCATAATATTAAAACTCAGAATAATATTACTTTAAGCTGGGTAATATATTAATCCCTAAAAATTTGACCTCAAATTTTTCCTTGAAATAAACAACTAAAATTTACATAAAACATATTAATGTAGTAAGAAACCACCAACTAATTTATATAAAGGTATATCATGCATGATAGAATCAGGGACAATAACTGTGGGGGTTGCACATTGTGAATTATTACTGGCATCTGGTTCCTATTTCAGGGACATATAACTGTAGTATTCCACCCTCGGATAATTATACTGGCATCTGATTAATGGTGTAGTACATATGTCTCGTTACCCACCATGCCGAGCATTATCTTATATGCATAACGTATTTTTTTCCTTTTTCATTTCACTTGGCATCTCAGAGTGCAAGCCCAAATGTTATTCTAAGGTTGGACATTTTCCTTGTATGTTATAATAAATATCAATTATCGTAAGACATAATTTAAGAACCACATATTTTTAAGTCAAGTACATAACATATTCATCTCTTGTTCAACTTATCCTTACATAGTGCCCCCTTTTTTGGTTTTTACGCGACAAACCCCCCTACCCCCCTACGCTCAGAGAATCCTGTTATCCTTGTCAAACCCCTAAACCAAGGAGGACTCAAGAACGCATGGGCCAACAAGTTGAGATATAAATTGGCATCCACATTATATATATATATATATATATATATATGTGCACTAATCTTTATTTATTGCATCCGCCAACTGACCTGAAAGTCCCTATTAAAAATTTACGAGAAGTAACCCGGCACTAAATATTATAATATATTAATCA